CCAATCTTTCTTTTCTTTATCTATTTCATTCCAAATATTCCGTGCTCCGGATACTAGAATGAATGAATATCCGACGAGGCAGAATCCATCTTTTTCAAGATGACAGACCCATTCTCTGTACTATCAATAGGATCTATTATAACAAGTCACACACTCATATTCCGGAAATACCGAAACAAAAGAATTTCGCGGTCGAACTGCCGGAAGTGCCTATAAATCCTAGTCCTACCTAAGTGATGAATTTTGGATCGAAAAGCGAGGACTTCATGATTTTGATGGACCTAGTTCATTGAAATTCCATCCAATACAACGGAAGAGTTATAAATTTCCAAAATAATAGATAGGAATACCGCAAATAAAGCCATTGCGACACCCATCAAAGGGGTAGTTCCCCATCCAGGAGCTACTTTACCATATTCCGAATTCAAGGGTTTCAATAAACCCCCTAGACCTGTTTTTCTTGGTCTTGGACCAGATCGAGAATTGCCCTCAAAGGTTTGTGTAGCCATAAATCCTATTGCATTGGTTGAGATCTGTTGACTTTGTATACCATTACACTGTAAATAAATCATCTTATCATAGATCCGTTGTGATCTTGAAATTAGAAAATAATGGAAACAGCAACCCTAGTCGCCATCTTTATATCTGGTTTACTTGTCAGTTTTACCGGGTACGCCTTATATACCGCTTTTGGGCAACCCTCTCAACAACTAAGAGATCCATTCGAGGAACACGGGGACTAGTTGAAGTAAAGTAAAGAGCCTCCCTTGTTTCGTGGGAGGCTCTTTACTTTGACTTCAATTGAGTATAATCAAACATTATTTTGCCCTTTTAGTCGGAACCTTAGGTGGTTCTCGAAAAAAGATAGCGAAAAAAATGATTCCTAGAGTCGACACTAAGAGGAATGTATAAACCAATGCTTCCATAAATTTGATCGTGGTTTACAATTATAGCTTCCACACCTGTTCATTTGGTTTGGGATTATCTCCCAGATAAAGATAAGAGTCAAATAAAAATCAGCAATTCAACTCAAGATTTCTCTCGTAACCTATAGAAAAACCAAATCACAAAAATACAATACAGGTGAAAGATACCAGATCAATCTTGTATCAGACTACCTGTCTCCTTGTAGTTGGATCTCCAAGTTTTTGGAACGCCCCAAATTCCACTTGAGCATCCAAATCCGGGTCAATACCAGCAAAAACATCTCTGAATAAGGTTCTAGCTCCATGCCAAATATGTCCGAAAAAGAAGAGCAAAGCAAAGGAAGCATGCCCAAAAGTGAACCAACCCCTCGGACTGCTACGAAAAACACCGTCGGATTTCAAAGTAGCACGATCTAATTCAAAAATTTCACCTAATTGAGCGCGTCTAGCATATTTTTTCACAGTTGCAGGATCACTATAACTGACTCCATTGAGTTCGCCGCCGAAGAACTCAACGGTGACTCCTACTTGTTCGACACTATACTTAGATTCTGCCCTTCTAAAAGGCACATCGGCTCTCACAATTCCGTCTCCATCTACCAAAACCACTGGAAATGTTTCAAAAAAAGTAGGCATACGACGTACAAAAAGTTCACGCCCCTCTTTATCTCTAAAGATAGGGTGTCCTAACCACCCAACAGCTATTCCATCCCCACTGTCCATTGAGCCCGCTCTAAATAATCCCCCTTTTGCTGGATTATTGCCAATGTAATCATAAAAAGATAATTTTTCGGGAATTTTAGACCAAGCTTCGGAGAAACTCTGATTTTCCACTAGTCCGGCACCAACCCTTCGATATATTTCTTGTTGGAAGTATCCCTGATCCCATTGATAACGAGTGGGGCCGAATAATTCGATGGGAGTAGTTGCTGAACCATACCACATAGTTCCAGCAACTACAAAAGCTGCAAAAAAGACAGCAGCAATACTACTGGAAAGAACGGTTTCAATATTACCCATACGTAATCCTTTGTATAGGCGTTGGGGCGGACGGACACTAAGATGAAATAGGCCCGCTAATATGCCCAATGTCCCCGCTGCAATATGATGAGAGGCTATACCTCCCGAAACAAAAGGGTCAAAACCCTCTACGCCCCAGGCAGGACTTACAGATTGTACTTTTCCTGTTAGTCCATAAGGATCGGACACCCATATTCCAGGACCATACAAGCCTGTTACATGAAATGCACCAAACCCAAAACAAGCTAAGCCTGAAAGAAATAAATGAATTCCAAAAATCTTGGGCAAATCCAAAGAGGGTTTTCCCGTACGTTCATCACGAAATATTTCTAGATCCCAATACACCCAATGCCAGATGGCTGCCAAGAAGCACAAGCCGGAAAACACAATATGTGCCCCGGCCACACCCTCATAACTCCAAATACCCGGATTTGTTACAGTCCCCCCTGTGATATTCCAACCGCCCCATGAATTGGTTATTCCTAAACGAGTCATGAAGGGTATAACAAACATACCCTGTCTCCACATTGGATCAAGAACGGGGTCAGAGGGGTCAAAAACTGCTAATTCGTATAGAGCCATTGAACCCGCCCACCCAGAAACGAGAGCTGTATGCATTATATGAACAGCAAGCAACCGGCCGGGATCATTCAATACGACGGTATGAACACGATACCAAGGTAAACCCATGAAAATACCCCCTTCGAAGAAAAATAGATACTATGTAACTTTATCGCATTGGAAAAGACTATGCTATAGACTTCCGCCTTTCAGTTCAGTGGATTATTTCGAATGAAGGGCTCCTAGTTCTTTTTTGTTGGTAATAGGTAATAATGGAACAATTCTGTTAGTCTGTTAGTAAGAACAAAGAAAAGCAGATCTATTCTATACCCGATAAGTACCAATACGCAATGGGGCATTTTCTATGAATATGAACATATGAACAAATGCATAGAAATTTATTTAGCGTTCGAAGAACCCGACCCCTTCATAAGATTTTTCCCTTATTCATTTCATCTTCCTAGATGAACTTTTTCATATTTTGAAAACAATAAAAAAAATCATTTTGACATTTCCACATAAAAGTGAAATCTTATACTTGACTCTTTTCTCTCTCATTTATGCCTGTTGGTGTTCCAAAAGTTCCTTTTGAGTTTTTTGAGGGTGAGGATATTGACGAAGAAAAAAAAAGGGGGGCTAAGCCTCAGACTAGGAAGCCGGCTTGTTATCCTATTCATTTGATTAACGATTCGCCTCGGGATAGGGCTAACAATTATCCTGGGGATAACGATAACTATAGCGATGATGATCCGTTTAACAATTATCCTGGGGATAATGATAACTATAGTGATGATGATCCGTTTATTAACATTAACAATTATCCCCGGAAAAACGATAACAATAGTGATGATGATCCGACTAGCCCTTGGATTGATTTTAGTAAGTTCCCTACTAAAGATGAGAAAACAAAGGAAAAGCAACCAAAGCTGGAGTGGATTGACCTATAGTGCGACTTGTCAGACATATTGGGCCATATGGGATTTCCCCGTTCTCTCCTCCGATCGAGATACCTCTGCTTCGCCAAAAAAATTGATGAAACTATCAAGAATTTGGAGCGTGAAGTGCAATTAGATCCATTCTTTGAGGGATCAATATTCATAGTATCAATTAGAAATAGAAGAGAATTTATGGTTGGCTTGGTTGAACCAATAAAATGAAGTATCCAGGCTCCGTTCAGAAAATACTCACTTGGTAATATGGACATGAAATGAATAAAAAAAAAAGTCGTATCAAAAAGAAATGGTATTGGGAGCATTTGTACTATATATATAAATAAAAATCGGTTGGACCCTTACCCGGAGTAGAGCATAAACCTAAAAAAATAGAAGAGGCCCATTCAGGAACAAGAAAATAACAGAGTCCTAATTTGGAAATGAAACAATACATCAATGAGAGGGTAATTCGAGATAAGTTTATAGGGGGTAGAAAAAAAAAAGCCCTTCTATAAAATAAAATAGAAAAAGGCCAACATATTGATTTTTTTTTGCAATTTTTTGAACCGTATGCATTCAAAGGTGCGTGTACGGTTCCTAAAGGATAGCATTTTGTCCTAATCACCCGACTTCATCGAGAAAGATTCATTTTTTTAGGAAAACCTATTAATAAAGAGAGCGGTAACCTCGTTGCGGGTCTCATAGCATATCTCAGTACGAACGATAGTACCAGGGATATTTTTTTGTATATAAACTCGCCGGGCGGGTTAATGCGACAAGGAATGGCTATTTATGATTTGATGCATGCGTCGCCCGTAGATGTATACACGGTATGCATGGGAAAAGCCTGTGGAATGGCTTGTTTCATTCTATTCGGAGGAGCACCTACCAAACGCATAGCATTCCCTCACGCTTGGCGCCAATGATTTTTTATTTGTATTTGATAGAAAAAAGAAGACTATGCCTTCGCCATATGAAATATGAAAAAGATTATTGAGTAAAAATAGCATGGCACGTCGAGTTCGGTATGAGTAAACAAACTATTATTGTTTTTCATAACATGAGATTTTGTATCGGGAGAGTAGTATGAGACAAAATAGATTTCCGATTTTTTCTTATCTATCGGGAGTTTATTTCAGCGTCACAATTTTTTGTTTTAGCGCCAGAATTCTTTTTCCACTTCACTTCTCCTATTTATATTATCAAAGTCAAAGAGTACTAAAAAAAAAAAAAGAAACTTTGGGATTGCTGAATCACAGACGAGAAAACTTCTAAATTCCATATAGAAATAGAAAGCAACGGAACCATCATAGTATTTTTGAATTCTACCGAAAGGAAGGGTGGTAAATGGATCACTTAATGATCTGGATCTGATAGATCCTATTTTTTTTTTTTTCTCTTTTTCGCGCTGGAAGGGACGAAAGGTAAATTCCATTGGATAGCCGTATGCAATACAGAATAAATGCCTGTACGGTTGTTCAATTTTCTCTATTCTTTTTATCTCTTTCCTTCGCCCGAGGGTGCAAGATATGATATAAAGTAGAGGAATTCTTCATTTTTTTATATCATCAGGGTAATGATGCGCCAACCTCGCGGTAAGTTTTCAAAAATCCGCAAAAGACACCCTTTAAAAGAAATAGAAGTGTTGTTTTACTTACGCAACCAGATGGAAGAGGCTTATGCACGACATACGCACAAAACCCGGCAGGTTATACACGACGACATCCAAAGAATGGCTTATATGTCAGCAGAAGAAGCCCAAGCTCATGGAATTATTGATATTATAGGAGACGACACCCTCGGGAAGTATGACGAGTATGACGAAGAAAACTAAAAACACAACAAAAACTGGCCCTAGAGATAAGGATCTGCAGCGGAAACGCGGGTAAATCCTTTATTCTGCTTCAAATCAACGTTCAAAATGGCTTTCTTTTTTTTTTTTTTGCTAATTCCATTTTTGAACGTTGATAAGATAAGATCCTTCTATTTTGCAGCACCTTAATATGGCCTTGATAAGATAAGATCCTTCTATTTCGCAGCACCTTAATATGGCCTTAATATGGCATAGACTTACTAATTACTAATTCCGTTTTAGATTTTCTATTTTAGGAGGTTTATGTTGTATTTTTCTCTTTTCTATTTATTCAAAATATTTTTAAGAATAATAAAGAAGAAAAAAGAAAAGGAAAAAAAAAAGGGTTACCCGCCTTTTACATAAGAAGCTACTCTGTGGTAAAACTTTCGAGTAGAGAGAAACTTATGCACGAATGAATTCTCAAAATTTCATATATAATATAGAATTATATTATTTACCATTTTTTTACTTTGAAACCAAAAGAGGTCAACATGATAAACATGACCGCTCGATGCCAAAAGAAACTCCTTTTGGCAAAACTTCCAAGCATCCGCATAGTTATGCGGGAGGTTCATATTTTTTGTAATTACATAAACAAAGAATTCAGTCCTGTTCTGGAAAGGGCTATCCAGTCTTTTTTTGCTTGGGCCTTATCCCAATTCCTCCAATGGAGAACCTGGATAATCCCCAGAGCTGCGAAGGTCATAAATATTATTTTGACCTCGCGCATTTTTTGGATCATAATTCTTGTGTTTTTTGTTGTTTGGGTTTTAGATCTTATTGGCAAAAAGTGCACTCAAGATGACCTTGTAAAGAGAATCGAAAACGAATACCAAAACCAAAAGAAGATTGAATGGAAGTGGGTCTAATACATTTCTTTTTGAGTTTTTTTTTATTTGAAACCCTACTGCATTTAGAACTCTATATGCACTAGGGCTTCAAATGGATCAGATCCGCAGATGTCTGAAGCAGAAAGGAAAGTACATCTTTTCTTTTTTTACCGCGTTAAACGTTAAAAGAAAAATAAGGTAAATAACCCTCTGGTTAGGATCTATCTAAACCAGCCCCCTTTTTTGTATTGTATACAATTCAAGATGCCAACTATTAAACAACTTATTAGAAACACAAGACAGCCAATCAAAAATGTCACAAAATCCCCCGCTCTTCGGGGATGTCCTCAGCGTCGAGGAACATGTATTAGGGTGTATGTGCGACTCGTTCAGATCATGAGCTGGAACAAAAAAAAAGAAGCATTTTCCCAGTCTCAATGACCAGTACCAATCAATAGGATGGAATTCTTCCAGTCATTATCTAAAAAAAGAAAACCCCCGTTGTCCGTTGTGTTGTGTATAAAATTTATGGTTTCCATTGGTGCAAATCCAATCACCTTAATTGGAAATGAAAAGCAATTCCCCTTTGGTAGCAAATGTATCCATTAAGCGGGGGATTGAGTAGTTAAGAAGCATAAATAAAGCGCTCTCACTCTTGCAAGAACGGATGAACAGGGTCAGCAACCTAGCCAACTTTCATAATGAAATGCCGTTACTATATGGGTAGATCTCATTGTGAAAAGATCTATTATTGGACAATTCATGGGTAGAGTCAAAGAATGTGAACTGTACAAGTTACTAATAGCATTGATTAAATCGGGAAGGGGGCTCCGGCGTATAGAGAGGGCCTCACCGTTTACGAAGTAACCATAGAAACGAAGGAACCCACGATTTATTTATCCCTTTCCCTTTACTATCGAATTTCTACTTTAAATAACTACTCAATTGAAATTGTAGTATTTCTTTTTTCATACCTAGTCTCGATACAATTTCTTATTTCAGGTGAAATGCTCGTAAAAAAATCGTGGTTGGGAAGGTCATAGTAGCAAAAGCCATTGGAATTTTTATTTTATACATCGGACGAATCCGTTTTGTTATTAATGGACGAGGGGGAAATGACTGAAAGAAAAGAAATCAATTAGTTATTCAGCACATCAAAGTTTCAGTTGATTCAATGACCAGAACTATACGAGGTTATATAGCACGGAGACGTAGAAAAAAATCTCGTGTCTTTGCATCAAATAATCGGGGGGCTCATTCAAGACTTACTCGAAGTATTATACAACAAACCATAAGAGCTTTGGCATCTTCTCATCGGGATAGGGGCAGACAAAAGAGAAATTTTCGTCGTTTATGGATCACTCGGATAAATGCAGTAATTCGGGAGATTTGGGTATCCTATAGTTATAGTCGATTAATAAATGATCTGTACAAGAGGCAATTGCTTCTTAATCGTAAAATACTTGCACAAATAGCTATATCAAATACAAATTGTCTTTACATGATTGCCAAGGAGATCAGTAACTAAGGTAAGGTAAGAGGGTTGGAAGCAATCGACCGGAATGATTGAAACGTAAACGGAGATCCCCGGAGAATGGGCTCCGGGAAGGTTATAGTAAAAATGAATCTGATTATGATAAATTAGTAAAAAAAAAGTATTTCTTTTTTCTTATAATTTTTTTACGATTTTACGATGTGTCAATTCAATCTGAATTCTCGAATTTTTCGAACAAAATATCAACCCCTGGTTGGGATTCGAATTGGATGGAATTTAGGTTCAATCAATTGAGAAATTGTCCTTTTTTCTTTTTGGTTCGAGGACCTCTCGTTCTATTTTTTCTAGGAATAGGCTTGTTTTTATCAAATTTTTTCTTATAGTTAATAAAAGGTAACGAGGATAAAATACGAGCTTGTTTTATGGAAGTAGTTATTAATCGTTGTTGTTTCAAAGTCACTCTATTCACTCGTCTAGATAATATTTTTCCTTGATCACTAATAAATCGAGTAATTAAACTCAGATTTCTATAATCAATTCGATCCCCTGATCCAATTGGGGGCAAACGCCTACGAAAAGATCGCTTGGATTTAAGAAAACGCTTGGATTTATCCATGGTTTATTCCTTATCTCTAAAATCCTATTTCTGAATTCTCATTTATGATTTGACGGAAATAGGAGTTGATTGGTTTATGGTTTATTTGAAATAGATTATTATATGGAATTTGAATTTTATGAATCTGTTCCCATTTCTTGAATAGAGGGTACATACGCGCGCTCTTTCAAATTATTTTTTTATCTCCACATGAAGCGTATGTTTGTAACAATAGGGACAGAATTTTCTCAATTCTAATCGACTAGGTGTATTGTGTCGATTCTTTTGGGTGATATATCTGGAAATTCCAGAGAACTTCTTATTAATATCGTTTCGGACACAACTCTTACATTCCAAAATCACTCTTATTCTAACATCTTTACCCTTGGCCATGAGCCTCCTTTGAGTTTTGGATTCACTCAATTCTTTCATTTTGATCCGAAACGAAAAAAAAAAAAAATAAGTAATACAAAGATTTCTAACTATCAATTATTTAGAATCTCAGTTATAGTATATAGTAATAATAGTATTTTTTTTTTTTATGATTTTGTTGCCCCGGATCCCATTTCCGCTCCCCCTCTATGAATTCGAACCCAAGCACAAGTTTTGATGCGATTGAATACCCATTTTCTCTTTCTTTAATACTAAAATAAAAAAGAAAAAACTGACATCAAAGAAAAAAATAAAGAAAGGAAAAAAAAAGCGAGGGCTGAGTCACAGATAATTTATTCTATCTGGAATCTTCTTAAGCCCTTCCCATGTCAATAACTAAAATGAAAAAAAGGGGAATGTCAACGCATCCGGGAATAGACGATTGATCTCTATCAATAAACCTGCCAAAGACCCAAACCATAGAGTACTTAGCACAGGTGCCACAGAGAGATATGTTTTTATATCTCGCATTGAAAATACTCCTTTTTTTTATAATACGTATAGGATCAGATGCATATGTGGTTAAGGAGCAATTGTATTTGTAGGCGAAATTCCTAAGGAAAACTAAAAGGGATAGACAAAGAAAGACCCGGTAAATGAAATTTACCTTCCCTTACAAGACAAGAGAAAAAAGGACCTTTCCCTCTTTGTGGAACATTCCCAAGAAATCTTTTTTTTTTTATTATATCTTATTATAAATTATATTTGATCCATGAGATCAAAAATAATAAATAACAAGAGAGTTTGGATATCAATGAAGGAAATAATGATGTGGAAAACAAGACACGGATTCTCTACAATGACAGAGTAGCAGTAGGTCAATTAAAAGGGATGTAGCGCAGCTTGGTAGCGCGTTTGTTTTGGGTACAAAATGTCACGGGTTCAAATCCTGTCATCCCTACCTAATGCGTATCCTATGAACATTAATGAAGGATCAATAGCGATCAATCAAAATTGGACCTACCAAATCTTTGAGTTTATGAGACTATGATCCATGCAAAATCTATTGGGAGTACAATTAGAATCCTTTTCTTTAGGATCTTATCTATTGTGATAAGAAAGCGCTCTTAGTTCAGTTTCGGTAGAACGTGGGTCTCCAAAACCCAATGTCGTAGGTTCAAATCCTACAGGGCGTGATTCCACTCTTCTTAGGTCAAATGAAATTACAATGAAATTGCTTTATTTACTTGATAAACAATCTGAATTTGACCCCCTCCTTAGCTTTAATCCGCAGGAGGTCAATCAAAAAAAAAGAGAGGTTGCTTAATCAAAGGTCCAACTGATCCCCGCGTCTGTATTGTAAATATGCAGTTATGAATAATCCAGCCAAAGTAATAGGAATTAGACCTAACAC